TATCTTTTTCCTTTGTTTTTGTATACCTATTGGCTAATGCCTAGTACTAAAAATGGATACAAGTAATGAATTCCATAGATCTCGATAGTATAAACAAAAAACAAAGCAAAGGAAGTTTAAGGAAGTTTACAGAAATACATATTTCATTTTTTTGATCGACAAGAATTCAGCGCTTTTTATCAACTTGATGGTAAGGAATTTCCGGATCTAGAAATTCATTTCATATAATTGAACCTTTTCAAACTGTTTCTTTTTAAGAACCAAAAAAATTTGTGCCAAAATAACAGATGCCAAGAAGAACAAAAGGCCTTGGACGCGTAATGGATCTTGAAGCACTATTTCCGCATCTCCCTGACCAAACCCCCCTACATTAGGATTGCTTGTTAATGGTTGATCAAGCTTGATAGATTCACCCTCTGAAACAAGAAGTTCTGGCCCTGGAGGTATAATATCAACCGCTTGGTGTCCATCCGATGCATCAACTATGGTTATTTCATATCCCCCCTTTTCTTTACGTACTATTTTGCTTACTATACCCGCGGATGTAGCATTATAGACTGTATTGTTACTCTTGCTCCCATCAGGATAAATCTGACCCCTTCCCCTGTTCCCACCTACATATATAGGATATTTTAAGAAGTTAACGTCTTTCTTTGTAGCAGGGTCGGGGGAAAGAATGGGAAAGACGATTTCACTATATTTTTGACCTGGAACAGGACCTATCACAAGAATATTTCTTTTATTAGGACGATAACTCAGAAAAGACAGATTTCCTATCTTTTCTTTTACCTCGGGAGAAATACGATCGGTGGGAGCTAATTCGAATCCCTCGGGTAAAATAAGAACAGCCCCCACGTTCAAAGCCCCTTTTTTACCATTAGCAAGGACTTGTTTCACTTGCATATCATAAGGAATTCGAACAACTGCTTCAAATACAGTATCAGGAAGTACAGCTTGCGGAACTTCAATATCCACAGGCTTATTAGCTAAATGGCAATTGGCGCATACAATTCGCCCGGTTGCTTCTCGTGGATTTTCATAACTTTTCTGCGCAAAAATGGGATACGCATTTGAAATAGATGCTCGAGTTATTACATATATCATGATCGATACAGAAATAAATCGAGTCATCTGTTCCTTTACCCAAGAAAAAGTATTTCTATTTTGCATGATCCAATCATTGATCCCGGAATTTCTACAATAAATTAGATAGGTAACTAGTATAGTTCCCTATCCACGAGTCTGCCATTGTACCGAAAAAATTCTACGAAAATAGGACGAAGACCTTGAAAAGTATAAAGAATGAGAAAAATGGAAAATGCCTTTTTTATACGTGAAAAAATTTTTATTTATATCAGGAGATCAAATAAGTTCTTCATTCATTCATTGAATGATAAATGACTACAAGCGAAGGAGATACGCGATTTAAAAAACGGAAGATCCAATATTTCACAATTGTATCTAGAATAACTGGAAAAGTGGAAACAAGACCAGATATAATTTGCTCATTATGAGCCAATCCAAAATCATTGTAGATCGAACCAATCATTAGTTCCCAACCATGGAATCCGATCCATAAATCAGTAACTAAAAGAATAGAAAAAGCTTTTATTGTGTCACTTAAGTTATAGAAGAATTCCTGAATCCAAGAATTCAGAATAACAAGTTCCTCATTACCCAGAATAAAATAACCACTTAGAATAGTAAAACAGATTATATTTGTCGACAAATGCAAAATGATATGGAGATGATATTCATTATGTGTTTTGACCAATTGTATCGTTTCTTTGTGTATTCCTATACGAAGTTTTTTTATATGTGTCTCTGGGTATTCTTTTATCATTTCATCCAACAAGAATAGTTCTTCTAATTCTAGGAATTTTTCTAGAACATTTTTCTCTTGAATATCATTCAAAAAATGTTCGGATTGCCTAGTATTCCACCAATGAATAATCCAAGGTTCCAGACTTTTTTGAAATGAGAGAGAGATCCACCAGGGCAAAAATATTATAGATGCAAGATATGGGAGGGAAGTCAATGCTTTCTTTTTTTTCATTTTTTATCTGTGAATTGTTAATGAACTGCTTCATTTGTCAACTTTATCTGATCTTATATTTCTCTAAAGCACGAGTTCTATAACAAGGTATTGAACCTATGGATCTATTCCCAGTTTTTTGTAAAAATGGAGTCCTTAGATCTAGAAAAAGGAATATAGAAATAGAATTAGGGATCCCGTTTCGGATGAAATATATATATATTTATAATAGAATAAGTAAATTCTAAGTAAATGAGATTTCCGAATATCTCAATTGGATAAATCCGAACGAATTTCATTTGTTCCTTTTGATAAAAATTCAAAAAACTTCAATTGGTACGCGCAGGAAATAGGCCAATTCGGCAGCTTTTTGTTCAATTTCTCGTGGAGTCAAATTCTCATCAGTACGAGTCAAGGGGATGGTTCCTTGGCCTCTGATTTCCATATAAAGAATACGACGAGGAAAAAGACCCTCTTTAACCTCCATTCTGATTGATTGGATATCTTTCATAAAGAAGCGAAGGAAAATGCGACGATTTATTCCGGGGAATCCCCAACGAAAAATGCACATTATTCCTTCTTTTCTATCGAATCGATCATAACCACTACCTACATTCCACGATATTGTGCACCACAAATAGGAACTAATGAATAAACCCGCGATCCCATAGAACGACATCACGATCCCTTGTGGAAAAAAAATAATTTGTTGAGAAGGAAATCCAGGTATCAGATTCCTACCAAGATAACTAGAAATTCCAACCACTAAGAATCCTAGTGAACCTAAAAAAAGAATACAGGCCCAGCAAAAATTACTTGCTTTTCGGGACCCTGTTATAAGTTCTATCCATATATGTTCTGATCGCCAGTTCATACTATACTAGATCCGATTGCATTCGATTGGAATTCAGAAAAAAATTTTGACTTTACTTTTCTTGATGCCAAAGTAACTTTCATCAACTAAAACTATTCTGATATGAACCCTTAGGAGTAATTGGTTAGATACATTGACTTTCTATTATAAAAATATTTGCCGATCTTTTTATAACCCGCATATACATGGATTTATACGGATATCATGTATCCGCATGCATAACAGTTCTTTCATTTGTATTCAGAAAAAAGGCACATATCATACCACATTACACTAAATAAATATCTGTACCAAGAAAATATCTGTATTATGATTCAGTGTTGAAATAAATTGTTTCAATTTGGTCCCATCAGGTTTAGACAATCTTATTTTTTTTGTACATGAAGAAATAAAAAGCCATTGCAATCGCCGGAAATACTAGGCCCACTAAAGGGACAAAAATAGAGGGTAAGTTAAGATCTGTCATAGAACGGGTACCTCAATTTAATATTTTTATCTATTATAAATATATATAAATATAAAGATATCTTAAGTATATCTATTATATTATAATTATTATAAATAATATTAAGTACTTAATAAGTGCAAGGAATGAGAACTAAATGAAAATTTAGTGTACCTATTCATCTTTCTACACGAATATGTATGACAATCCACTTTAAGTTTAAGAAATTTTATGAATTCTCCCGTCCTTAATACTCTTTCTATCTTTCTAATAAAATAAAGAGTTTTTTTTTATATTAAAGATAAAGAGTTTCTTATAAGTTCGCGACTCTAACTAAACTAATTCAACCCAACAAAAAGGGATTAGATTTCTAATAAAAAATGGAAGTTCTTGGTAGGCAAGGCATAGAAATCACTTCTATTTTTTCTAGATTTTAAGATTTTCGTTTTATTTCTATATTATATATATATATATATTTTTTTTTTCAAAGGAAAGAAACCGTGTAGCTGAAATAACTCACTCAGAACGCCTTTTAAAAGATTACGCGGTATGATTGGGTCGAATAAGCCCTTCTGGAATGAATACTCAGCTGCTTGTGAACCGTCGGGTACTGTTTTATTCAATGTTTGTTCAATTACTCTTTTACCTGCAAAAGCAATGTACGCGTTAGGTTCAGCAATAATGACATCTCCCAACATACCAAAACTGGCCGTTACTCCACCAGTTGTAGGGGATGTAAGGATTGATACATAGAATAACTTTTTATTTGATTGATAATTATATGAAGCAGAAGATATTTTAGCCATTTGCATCAAGCTCAAACTTCCTTCTTGCATACGTGCTCCTCCGGAAGCACACACAATAATAACAGGTAGAGATCGATTAGTAGCATACTCGATCAAACGAGTGATTTTCTCGCCTACTACAGATCCCATACTACCCCCCAAAAACTGAAAATCCATAACCCCAATTGCTATGGGAATACCATTTAATTGACCTATGCCTGTTTGAACAGCTTCAGTTAAACCTGTCCTTCGTTGATAAGAATCAATACGATCTCTATAAGGTTCCTCCTCTGAATGAAATTCAATGGGGTCCATGGAGACCATATCTTCGTCCATAGGATCCCAAGTGCCCGGGTCAATCAAAAGTTCGATTCTATCCGAACTACTCATTTTCAAATGATATCCACACTGCTCACAAATATTCATTTTTGATCTAAAAAATTTTTTATAATTTAATCCATAACAATTTTCGCATTGAACCCATAAATTTTTGTATTTTTTATTTATATCAAAATCATTAGATCTTCCTCTTATATTGAAATCGCGGCTGTTACCATCAGTTCGTATACTAGAATTTCCATTTTCACTATTGCTTACGCCTTCACTACAAATGAAACTAGAAATGTAGCTGTCACTGTAATTTTCGGTATCACCTAAAATGTAACTATGAATACTGACTTCAAAACGAAGATAACTATCAATACAACTATTAATGTGATTACTCCAACTAGATTTAGTATCATACATGTAATGATAATAGTCGTGATTGTTACTCTTAGACCTACTATTCAAATAACTGGAAAAAAAAGTTTCGAATTCGCTCAGAAAAAAACTATTATCGTCAATCTCAAAAATATGATT